CTGCATCAAAGATGCACTTGCTATTGCTAGTACATCTGAGAATTCTTAATTGATTAGTTTAATTAGCCCTGGAATGTGGAACAAAGGAGTATCCCTAACCTACACCTAGGTATTGACGGCGAGTCTCAAATATCGCAGAATAGAATGGGATACGATGAGATACAATGTAATAGAAACAAAGACAGAAGGAATTACCTACTCTTACTTAACAAGCAAACACTTTCCTTCCGAATTAAGGAATTTAATTTGGAAGGAATCAAATCTCCCCAAGTAGGATTTGAACCTACGACCAATCGGTTAACAGCCGACCGCTCTACCACTGAGCTACTGAGGAACAATGGGAAATCAGATCTCATAGAGTTCAATTCCTGAACTCAACCCATGACCAATATGAGCTAGAAGTTTCCTTCATAACTCATAGAACTTCTTCGTAATGGCTCCGTTCCATGCCTCATTTCATAGGGAACCTCAAAGTGGCTCTATTTCATTAATATACTAATTCCATTCAGTGAATATCCCCTGTTTGGTGTCATTGAGATAAGAGATGTCGTTTCTAGTCTATCTCTTTCAATTTCTATATGAAATTGTTGAAAAATCAGAATGATCATAATTATCATATAAGAAATAATTATCATATAAGAAATAAGAAAATCATAATCATATCATCATAATCATATCATAATTATCATATAAGAAATAATTATCATATAAGAAATAAGAAAATCATAATCATATCATCATAATCATATAAGAAATAATTATCATATAAGAAATAAGAAAATCAGAATGATCATAATTATCATATAAGAAATAATGATCATATCATAATTATCATATAATAATAATGAAATTGCAATAATCAAAATTGCAATACAAAAAAATAAAGGAGAGATGTCATGATTTATCAATCTTTTATACTAGATTATCTAGTATCTTTATGCCTGAAAATAGTGAATTCGGTCGTTGTGGTCGGACTCTATTATGGATTTCTGACCACATTCTCCATAGGGCCCTCTTATCTCTTCCTTATTCGAGCCCGGGTTATTGAAGAAAGGACCGAGAAGAAAGTATCAGCAACAACTGGGTTTATTACAGGACAGCTCATGATGTTCATATCGATCTATTATGCGCCTTTGCATCTAGCATTGAGTAGACCTCATACAATAACTGCCCTAACTCTACCGTATCTTTTATTAAATTTCTTTGACAAAAATGACAAATACTACTATTTGGATTCTGGATACAAGTTGGATTACAGATACAAGAAGCAAAATTCAATACGCAATTTTAGTATTTACAAAGTATTTTTTAACAATCTTCTTTTTCAGTTATTAAACCCCCTTCTTTTTCCAAGTTCAATCTTAATAAGATTAGTGAACATTTATCTCTTTCGATGCAACAATAAATTGTTATTCTTAACAAGTAGTTTTGTTGGTTGGTTAATTGGTCACATCTTTTTGATGAAATGGATTGGATTGATATTAGTCTGGTTACAGCAAAATAATTCGATCAAATCGAAGGTAACTATTCGATTTGATAAGTACATTATGTTAAAATTTCGAAATTATGTGGGTCAAATATTTGTTGTTTTTTCATTTATTACCCTTTTACACTATTTAGGCAGAATACCGCTTCCTCATTTTTTTACTGATGAAATGTTAGAAATTGAAGAAAACAATGAAATTGGAGAAATCGATGTTGAAAGAGATTCGGAAACGGACGAAACTAAACAAGAACACAAAAGATTCATCGAAGAAGATCTTTCTTCTTATCTCTTTTCGCCAAACGATAAGACTTTGGACAAAATCGAGGAAGAGAAGGACGAGGAAGAGAAGGACGAGGAAGAGAAGGATCTCTTCGGATTTAAAAAACCTCTTGTAACTATTCTTTTCGATTTTCAACGATGGAATCGTCCATTGCGATATATAAAAAATGATCACTTTGAAAATGTCGTAAGAAATGAAAATTCACAATTTTTTTTTCATATATGTCAAAGTGATGGAAAAGAAAGAATATCTTTCACGTATCCACCCGATTTATCTACTTTTCTTAAAATCATGGAAAAAAAAATGGATCTCTTCACAAGAGATAAGATCTCCTATAATGAATTGTCTAATTATTGGAGCTCTACTAATAAAGAAAAAAGAAAGAAACTAAGCAATGAATTTTTTAAAAGGGCAAAAGTTCTAGATAAGGAATTTCTTCCTCTGGATGTATTCGAAAACCGAATTAGATTGTGTAAGGATGAAACGAAAACAAAATATATAAGTCAAATATATGATCCTTTCTTGAATGGACGCTTTCGTGGACAAATCCAAACAAGCTTATCACCATCAATTCAAAATGAAACTTACACAACAAATCACATTTTGATAAATAAGATTCATGGTCTCCTTCTTGCTATAAATAGTCATTATCCAGAATTTGAACAGAAAATAGATCCATTTGATAGAAAATCATTATTAACTGAAATAGGTTTTTTTTTTAACTTTATCAGTAAATTTTCGGAAAAATCAGTATCAAGTTTGAATTTTGACGGACTTTATTTATTTCCAGAACATGAACAAGTAAAAATCTATTCCGAAGAAAAAAATAGAAAAAAAAAATTCTTATTCGACTCAATTAGAACTGATCTGAACGATGAAACAATTTTTAATAGAAAAGAATGTATTGGAATAAACGAAATCAGTAAAAAAGTTCCTCGATGGTCATACAACTTAATCGACGACTTGGAGCAACTGATGGAAGGACTAGGAAAGGAAGCTCAGATTCGTTGCCGAAAAGCCGACCGTATAGTGATTTTTAATAGTAAAACAGAGAATTACAATGAAGATTTGAATACTATGAGTATATATAATACTGATGACAATGAGGATAGTCATACTAGTAATATTGATGATACGATTGAACCAAATCAAGAATTGTCTTTACTAAATTATTCACGCGAACCCGATTTTAACCGAGAATTAATCAGAGGATCTATGCGCGCTCAAAGGCGTAAAACAGTGACTTGGAAACTCTTTCAAAGAAATGCCCATTCCCCCCTTTTTTTGGACAAAATAAAAAAATCCTCGTTCTTTTTTGGTGATCTTTTCGATGATATATCCCAATATTTGAAAGAATATTTCAGGAAACAAGGTACAGACAATTCAGAATTTTTGGCTTTTGAGAAAAGGATAGAAGAGGATCAAAAAGAGGAAAAAAAAGACAACGACGAAAAAAGACTTACAGAAATAGAAGAAGCCTGGGAGAGCATTCTATACGGTCTAATAATTAGAAGCTTTGTAATAATAATCCAATCATTTCTTAGAAAATATATTCTATTACCTTCATTGATAATAACTAAAAATATCATTCGTATACTATTATTTCAAAATCCCGAATGGTCAGAAGATTTTAGGGATTGGAAAAAAGAAGTGCATATTAAATGCACCTATCAGGGCATTCCAGTATCCAACAAAGAATTTCCAAACGACTGGTTAACAGAGGGTCTTCAGATAAGGATCTTATCTCCTTTTGTTCTGAAACCTTGGCACAAATCTAAGGTACGATCTACTGAAAAAAAAAAAAGATCTACTGAAAAAAAAAAAAGATCTACTGAAAAAAAAAACTTCTGGTTTTTAACAGCTTGTGGAACACAAGTCGAATCATACCTTGATAATTATTTCCCAAATCCATTTTCATTTTTGGGTCCCATTTTTCAAAAAATTAAAAAACAATTGAACAAAGATTTGAAAAATCGTTTTTTTCTAGTTCTAAAAGTTTTAAATGAAAGCAAAAAATGGTTTCTAACTATCTTAAAAGAAATAGGAAAATGGAACATCAAAAGTATTCTATTTAGATTCAAAAAAATAGATGAATTGAGTGAAAGCAAAAAAAATTCAACAATCAGTAAGAATAATCCAATGATTTACGAATCACCCGTTCTAATTCAATCTATTAATTGGACAAATTGTTCATTGACAGAAAAAAAGATAAAAGATCTTAATGTTAAAACAAAGACAATCATAAAACAAATAGAAAAAATGACACAAGAAGAAAAAGGGGAGGTTATAACTTCAGAGAAAGATTTGAATTCGAACAAAACAACTTATGATGCTAAAAGATTAGAATTACAAAAAAATATTTTCCAAATATTACAAAGAAGAAATGTTCGATTAACCCGTAAATCGTATTCTTTTTTCAAATTTTTCATGGAAAGGGTATACATAGATATCCTTTTATGTATCATTAGTATTCCTAGGATCAATGGAGAACTTTTTCTTGAATCAACAAAAAAAATTGTAAATAAATCTACAAAGAATGACAATAAAAAAACAAATGCAGAAAGAATTGATAAAACAAATCAAAGTATAATTCCATTTATGTCGATTATACACAAATCTTGTAATATTACGAATACAAATTCACAGAATTCTTGTGACGTATCTTCTTTGTCACAAGCATATGTATTTTTTAAATTATCACAAATCCAAGTTATTAACGTATATAAGTATAAGTTAAGATCTATTTTTTCTATTTTTGAATCTCATGGAAGATCTTTTTTTCTTAAGAATGAAATAAAGGATTATTTTTTTAGAATACAAGGAATATTTAATTCAAAATTAAGACATAAGAACATTTCTGATTCTGTAATGAATCAATGGACAAATTGGTTAAAGGTTCATTATCAATATGATTTACCTGAGAGCAGATGGTCGAGATTAGTACCACAAAACTGGAGAAATAGAATCAATGAACATCGTGTGGCTCAAAATAAAGATTTAATCGAATATGATTCAGAATATGATTCAGAATATGATTCATATGAAAATGAAAAAACACGATTAATTCTTTACAAAAAACAACAAGTGGACTTATTAAAATTAAATAAAAAAATAAAAAAACAATATGGATATGATCTTTTGGCATATAAATATATTAATTATGCAGATAAGCAAAAATCAGATATTTATGGATATAGATCACCATTCCAAGCAAACAAAAACCAAGCAATTTCTTATAATGACAACACACGTAAAAAAGAATTTTTGGATATAACGGGTGATATCTCTATCCAAAATTATATAGCGGAAGATGTTATTATAGATATGGATAAAAATTTGGATAGAAAGTATTTTGATTGGATGGTAATGGATGTAGAAAGACGAAATCATTCCATATCGAAATCGAAGCCGAAATTGGGGTTCTTTTTGAAATTAAAGAAATCTTATCATGCATATAAGAAGAATCCTTGGATCCTACCAACCAAATTACTTTTTTTCGATTTTTATGGAAAAGATGTTAGTGAAACTAAAAACATCACTAGAAAGAAAAAAAGAATAGATTTTGATGAATTCTATTTAGACACTCAAAATGGAGCACAAAAATCTATAGAAGAATATGAGAATCTAAAATCATCTCTCTCAAACCAAGATTATGAAAGATCAGACAGGGAAAATGGTGATAATAGTATAGATGAAAATCTATACAGGAACGATCTAAAGGGAGAACGGGATTTCTTACTAGAAAAGTATTTAGGTTTTCATTTGAACTATCATAGTTCCCTACAAGAAAGAATAATGAATAATATCAAATTTTATTGTCTCCTGATTAGATTGAAAAATATAAAAAAATTTTTTATAATCTCTATTCAAAGGGGAGATCTAAGTCTAGATACTATGGCGATTCAGAATCATACAGATTTAACTCTTACAGGATTTAAGGACAAGACCGAATTGGTGGAAAAACAATTCTTTTTTATTGAACCTGTTCGCCTGTCTAGAAAAAACTATGAACAATTTTTTATGTATCAAACCACAAGCCTATCTTTGATTCATAATAAAAAGCGCCAAATGTTTCAAAGAAACCCAGAAAAAAGGGGTGTTGATAAAAATCATTATGATTTGCTTGTTCCGGAAAATATTTTGTCTACTAGACGCCGGAGAGAATTGAGAATTCTAATTTGTTTCAATCCTAGAAATACTAACACAATAAATTACAATGAGAATAAAATAAATAATTGCTGTCAAGTTTTGGCTAAAAATAAAGATCTTGATAGAGAAACAAAAAAACTAATGAATTTAAAATTCTTTCTTTGGCCAAATTATCGATTAGAAGATTTAGCTTGTATAAATCGCTATTGGTTTGATACCCATAATGGAAGCCGTTTCAGTATATTAAGGATACTAATGTATCCGCGATTGAAAATTTGATTGATAATCCTCTCATTTATCTTCTATTTATCGTTATCGTAATATTTCTCGTAACATATCTGATATGCGAAGATATATATATATATATAAATTAAAATATTTAAAAATATTTTAATTTATATATATATAAATTAAAATAAATGCGCACACGCATTGTGGTATTGATACTAATTCAATGATGTATCCATTAGATAGAAAAAGGAATCAAAAAAATTGTCTTATTTTTTTTGAAGTATATAATAGAATTTTTTATTTTGTGAATCCATAAATATAGTATTTTTCTATCTATTCATAAATATAGTATTTTTATATCTATTTGAATTGGATTGCTTAATAATAAGAAATTTGAAAAAAAAAAGAAATTCAGAATTGTTAAGCAGAATTGTTAAGTAAATTAAGATAATTTTATATACAAAATTCAAAATGAGTGTCATTACTATTACTGATCAATAAAAATATCTATCAAAAAGGAGGGGAGAGGAAAGCTTTCATTTTATTTTATGATAAAAAATTCGTTTATACCTGTTATTTCACAAAAAAAAAAAGAAGAAGAAAACCCCGGATCAGTTGAATTTCAAGTGGTCAATTTCACTAATAAGATACGAAGACTTACTTCACATTTTGAATTACACCGAAAAGACTATTTATCTCAAAGAGGCTTACGTAAAATTCTGGGAAAACGGCAACGACTACTGTCTTATTTGGCAAAGAAAGATAGAATACGTTATAAAAAATTAATAAATCAGTTGGGTATTAGGGAGTCACAAATTCGTTAATTTCAAGAGTCATTTTCAATTATTCGATTTCTTAGATCCTGAATTTTGATGAACTTTTTTTTAACGATTCATGGAAGAATGAATCGAGGAAAAACCTATGAATGTCCCAGCTACAAGAAAAGACCTCATGATAGTCAATATGGGACCTCACCACCCATCAATGCATGGTGTTCTTCGACTTATTGTTACTCTGGATGGTGAAGATGTTATTGATTGTGAACCAATATTGGGTTATTTACACAGAGGAATGGAAAAAATTGCGGAAAACCGAACAATTATACAATATCTGCCTTATGTAACACGTTGGGATTATTTAGCTACTATGTTCACGGAAGCAATAACCGTAAACGGACCAGAACAGTTGGGAAATATTCAAGTCCCTAAAAGAGCCAGCTATATCCGAGTAATTATGTTGGAGTTAAGTCGTATAGCTTCTCATCTACTATGGCTGGGACCTTTTATGGCAGATATTGGTGCACAAACCCCTTTTTTCTATATTTTTAGAGAAAGAGAATTAATATATGATCTATTTGAAGCTGCGACAGGTATGAGAATGATGCATAATTTTTTTCGTATCGGAGGAGTTGCGGCTGATCTACCTTATGGTTGGATAGATAAATGTTTTGATTTCTGCAATTATTTTTTAACAAGGGTTGTTGAATATCAAAACCTTATTACGCGAAATCCTATTTTTTTAGAACGGGTTGAGGGAGTAGGTGTTGTTGGTAGAGAGGAAGTAATAAATTGGGGTTTATCAGGACCGATGCTTCGGGCTTCCGGAATACAATGGGATCTACGTAAAGTTGATAATTATGAGTGTTACGAGGAATTTGATTGGGAAGTTCAATGGCAAAAAGAAGGAGATTCATTAGCTCGTTATTTAGTTCGAATTGGTGAAATGACGGAATCCATAAGAATTATTCAACAGGCTTTGGAAGGAATTCCTGGCGGGCCATATGAAAATTTAGAAATCCGCTGCTTTGATAGAGAAAAGGAGCCCAAATGGAATGATTTTGAATATCGATTCATTGGTAAAAAATCGTCTCCGACTTTTGAATTGCCGAAACAAGAACTTTATGTAAGAGTTGAGGCCCCCAAGGGAGAATTAGGAATCTTTCTAATAGGAGATCAGAATGGTTTTCCTTGGAGATGGAAAATCCGTCCTCCCGGTTTTATCAATTTGCAAATTCTTCCTCAATTAGTTAAAAGAATGAAATTGGCTGATATTATGACAATACTAGGTAGCATAGATATCATTATGGGAGAAATTGATCGTTGAAATGATAATTGATACAACGGAAGTCCAAGATATCAATTCTTTTTCCGGATTGGAATCTTTAAAAGAGGTCTATGGAATTCTATGGGTACTTGTACCTATTTTGATTCTTGTATTGGGAATCACAATAAGTGTACTAGCAATTGTATGGTTAGAAAGAGAAATATCTGCAGGGATACAACAGCGTATTGGACCTGAATACGCCGGTCCTTTTGGAGTTCTTCAAGCTCTAGCAGACGGAACAAAACTACTTTTCAAAGAGAATCTTATTCCATCTAGGGGAGATATTCGTTTATTCAGTATCGGACCATCCATATCAGTCATATCAATTCTACTAAGCTATTCAGTAATTCCTTTTGGTTATAACTTTGTTTTATCTGATTTCAATATAGGTGTTTTTTTATGGATTGCTATTTCGAGTATTGCTCCCATTGGACTTCTTATGTCAGGATATGGGTCAAATAATAAATATTCCTTTTTGGGTGGTCTACGAGCTGCTGCTCAATCGATTAGTTATGAAATACCATTAACTCTATGTGTCTTATCAATATCTCTACGTGCGATTCGTTGAAACAGAAAAAGCTATTCAATTAATTCGATTCCTCTCTTTCTAGTCTAGTACTATATAAGAAAAGAGTCGAATTAATTGAATAGATACTTTCATTATCTGAATTTTTTTTTCACAATTCGGATTGAAGAACGAAATCTGATAGTTATATGAGTGAAATAAAACAGCTTCTATTGAATATAATTTCAGAATACTATATTACTTATAGTTAATAGATAGTATGATGATTTTAAATGGCAGTAAAAATATTGAGTCTCATTTTCTATGTATAAGAATGAAGTGAAATAAAATTATAAACAGAAGAGGCCATTTAACCCAAGATTGGATAATTAGTCATCCTGTTTTGAAGCGGGCTCCAAAGACCAACCTTATTGTTACCATTTGTATAAATTATCATAGATGTATTAACATAAATAAGGGAGTTAATAAAAAAGGAGTGGATGGTTAGAAACACCAAGATACACAAAGGATTAGTAACGCAGATTTTGTAAATTATCCTAAAGAGAATTTACGCATAATAGAAAAAGAATACTAATTGGGGCTTTAAGTTGGTAGAAAAAATTAAGCAGTACTCCCCACAACTCCGATCCAGAGTATGCTTCCATCCACTGATTAAATAAATTACTATCAGGAACGAAAAAATCCTTTTCAATTTTTTAAGTCCCTTTTTCATAGCACAAAAAAGAAGAATAGGAACGAAAAAAACACAAGAAATCCCATATTCATGGAGATAAAATTCATGTCATAATTAAGAAACTAATGTGTAATTCTTTTTCGTAATTGAAAATGATGAGGGTTATTGATAATTTTAAAAGAGTATTTTATTGAAGAATTCAGTTATTACTCAACAAATTCAAATCTTGATTTTTAAGGGATGAGATCAATTCAGAAGTACCTTTTGTATCTTTTATTAAAATGGATTTCTCTTTCTTATTTAATCATTTATTTATTAGAACAGACAGAATTGAATTGGTCTAATTCAGAACCGTCCGATAGATTTGAATCTTATCTATCTTAGGGATATATCAAGAGATAAATAATCGGCCCGGTCCTTAGATTTACTTAAGGCTTTCCAGGAGCCGTATGAGGTGAAAATCTCATGTACGGTTCTGTAATAGAGATGATAACAGTAATGTTATCACCGACTAGGATTATCTAACAGTTTAAGTACAGTTGATATAGTTGATGCGCAATCAAAATATGGTTTTTGGGGATGGAATTTGTGGCGTCAACCTATGGGTTTCATCGTTTTTCTAATTTCTTCGCTAGCGGAATGTGAACGATTACCTTTTGATTTACCAGAAGCGGAAGAAGAATTAGTAGCGGGTTATCAAACAGAATATTCGGGTATCAAATTTGGTTTATTTTATGTTGCTTCCTATTTAAACCTATTAATTTCTTCATTATTTGTAACAGTTCTTTACTTGGGCGGTTCAAATATCTCTATTCCGTACATATTCGTTTCTGAGTTTTTTGAAATAAATAAAACATATGGAGTTTTTGGAACTACAATTGATCTGTTTATTACATTAGCTAAAACTTATTTTTTCTTATTCTTTTCTATTATAACAAGATGGGCTTTGCCTAGGCTAAGAATGGATCAATTATTAAATCTTGGATGGAAATTTCTTTTACCCATTTCTCTCGGTAATCTATTATTAACAACTTCGTCTCAATTGTTTTCACTATAAAAAAAAGATTGATATAAAAGATTGATCTTCTATAATTCATTACTTGTCTCAAATAAGAGAAAGAAATAAAACAAAAATATTCATAGATATTTACGATATGTTCCTTATGGTAACTGGGTTCATGAATTATGGTCAACAAACAGTCCGAGCTGCAAGGTACATTGGTCAAAGTTTCATGATTATCTTATCTCACGCAAATCGTTTACCTGTAACTATTCAATATCCTTATGAAAAATTAATAACATCGGAACGTTTCCGCGGTCGAATACATTTTGAATTTGATAAATGTATTGCTTGTGAAGTATGTGTTCGTGTATGTCCTATAGATTTACCCGTTGTTGATTGGAAACTGGAAACTGATATTCGAAAGAAACGATTGCTTAATTACAGTATTGATTTCGGAATCTGTATTTTTTGTGGTAACTGTATTGAGTATTGTCCAACAAATTGTTTATCAATGACTGAAGAATATGAACTTTCGACTTATGATCGTCACGAATTGAATTATAATCAAATTGCTTTGGGCCGTTTACCAATGTCAGTAATTGATGATTATACAATTCGAACAATTCAAATAAATAAATAAAATTTTTTATAATTAAATACTATATTTATATTATTCTAGAATATATATATTCTAGAATAGATAAATATAGTCTCGAAATTTGAAATATTAAATAGTTATATATGTTATATATACTTTTATACTTTAGTTTTAGTATAGTTTCAAATAGTATAGTTTCAAACTACTCTTTCATATAAAGACTGGAATGACGTTGATTATATAACTGTACTTATATCAATTCAAACTCCTTAGAATTTTATTTTTCAATGCAAAGAGAGATTTAAGTATATAAAAATCTTTTTCCTGGTCATATCAATAAGGTCATGAAATTTCCATTTCTTTGTCTTTTTTTTACATATAATGGATTTGCCTGAAACGCTACATGATTTTCTTTTAGTCTTTCTGGGATCGGGTCTTGTATTAGGAAGTCTAGGAGTAGTATTACTTCCCAACCCAATTTTTTCTGCTTTTTCGTTGGGACTGGTTCTTGTTTGTATATCTTTATTATATATTTTATCAAACTCCCATTTTGTAGCTGCCTCACAGCTACTTATTTACGTGGGAGCTATTAACATTTTAATCATATTTGCTGTGATGTTCATGAATAGCTCAGAATATTACCAAGATTTTCATCTTTGGACCGTTGGGGATGGAATTACTTTGATGGTTTGTACAAGTATTTTTGTTTCACTAATAACTACTATTCCAGATACATCATGGTACGGAATTATTTGGACTACAAGACCAAATCAGATTATTGAGCAAGATTTGATAAGTACTAGTCAACAAATTGGAATTCATTTATCAACAGATTTTTTTCTTCCATTTGAACTCATTTCAATAATTCTTTTAGTTGCTTTGATAGGTGCAATTGTCGTAGCTCGCCAATAAGAAATCTTTCGCGAATATGTAGAAATTCTTTTTTTTATTGCCGATATATTCTTTTGTTTGTTATATTCTTTAGTCAATCGAATCTGTTGAATTGTTGTTCATATTTAAATGAATCAAAATTGATAAGGAGTTGGTCAATGATGCTCGAACATGTACTTGTTTTGAGTGCCTATTTATTTTCTATCGGTATCTATGGATTGATCACGAGCCGAAATATGGTTAGAGCCCTTATGTGTCTTGAACTTATACTGAATGCAGTTAATATAAATCTCGTAACTTTTTCTGATTTTTTTGATAATCGCCAATTAAAAGGAAATATTTTTTCCATTTTTGTTATCGCTATTGCAGCCGCTGAAGCAGCTATTGGACCGGCTATTGTTTCTTCAATTTCTCGTAACAGAAAATCAACTCGTATCAATCAATCGAATTTGTTGAATAAATAGCATTAATCATAATTAATCAAAAGTCGAATTTTGAATAGTGTAATATTTCTCAATTCAAATTAGCATGTATGCTACACAACGTATGATCATGTTTGCGTTTGCGAAATCATAAGAATCAAAGTATCCTGGTCCTCTTCCCTTCGTTCTTCTAAATTTATCGAGACGTCTATTTTGATTAGCAAAATTCTGACAAATCATTGATTCATCTGGTGTATAAATATATGATTCATTTACGAGTTTACTAGATCGATAATTTTCATTTTTGATGTTCAAAAATTACTATAGATACAATGTCACATTCAGTAAAGATTTATGATACATGTATAGGATGTACTCAATGTGTCCGAGCCTGTCCCACAGATGTATTAGAAATGATACCTTGGGATGGATGTAAAGCTAAGCAAATAGCTTCTGCCCCAAGAACAGAGGACTGTGTTGGTTGTAAGAGGTGTGAGTCCGCCTGTCCGACAGATTTCTTAAGTGTTCGAGTTTATTTATGGCATGAAACAACTCGAAGTATGGGTCTAGGTTATTGATACGTTTCAAAAAACACCACACGAATACGTTTTTTTACTGGCAAAAACCCGTGCTCAAAAGAAAATAGAAAAGATTTTTTTCTATTTTCTTTTGAGCGCGGGCTTTTCTGGCCCAAGTGTATCTTATTTTTATCACGAATGATTTTCCTTGGTTAACAATAGTTGTAGTTTTGCCAATAGCCGGGGGTTCTTTAATCTTCTTATTTCCTCATAGGGGAAATAAGGTAATTAGGTGGTATAGCATTTGTATATGCTTAATCGATCTCCTTCTAACAACCTATGCGTTTTGTTATCATTTCCAATTGGATGATCCACTAATCCAACTGACGGAGAATTATAAATGGATCAATTTTTTTGATTTTTACTGGAGATTTGGAATAGATGGACTCTCTATAGGACCTATTTTACTGACGGGATTTATCACCACTTTAGCCACGTTAGCGGCTCAGCCGGTTACTCGAGAATACCAATTATTCTATTTCCTGATGTTAGCAATGTATAGCGGTCAAATAGGACCATTTTCTTCTCGAGACATTTTACTTTTTTTCATCATGTGGGAATTGGAATTAATTCCCGTTTATCTACTTTTATCCATGTGGGGGGGAAAGAAACGTTTGTATTCAGCTACAAAGTTTATTTTGTACACTGCGGGAAGTTCTGTTTTTTTATTAATGGGAATTCTGGGTGTCGGTTTATATGGTTCGAATGAACCAACATTAAATTTCGAAACATTAACTAATCAATCGTATCCCGTGGCTCTAGAAATAATATTCTATATGGGATTTCTTATTGCTTTTGCTGTCAAATCGCCGATTATACCCTTACATACATGGTTACCAGATACCCACGGAGAGGCACATTACAGCACTTGTATGCTTTTAGCCGGAATCTTATTAAAAATGGGAGCGTATGGGTTGGTTCGAATTAATATGGAATTATTTTCCCACGCTCATTCCATATTTTGTCCCTGGTTAATGATATTAGGTTCTATTCAAATAATCTATGCCGCTTCAACATCTTTTGGTCAACGTAATTTAAAAAAAAGAATAGCTTATTCCTCGGTATCTCATATGGGTTTCCTTATTATAGGAATTGGTTCTATAAGTGATACTGGGCTCAACGGGGCCATTTTACAAATAATATCTCATGGATTTATTGGCGCTGCGCTTTTTTTCTTGGCAGGAACTAGTTATGATAGACTACGTCGTCTTTATCTTGACGAAATGGGCGGAATGGCTATACCAATGCCAAAAATATTCACGATTTTTACTATCTTATCGATGGCTTCTCTTGCATTGCCGGGCATGAGCGGTTTTGTTGCAGAATTGATAGTTTTTTTTGGAATAATTACTAGTCAAAAATATCTTTTAATGATGAAAATACTAATTACTTTTGTAACAGCAATTGGAATGATATTAACTCCTATTTATTTATTATCTATCTTACGGCAGATGTTCTATGGATACAAGTTCTTTAATACACCAAACTCTTATTTTTTTGATTCTGGGCCGAGAGAATTATTTATTTCGATTTCTATCCTTATACCCGTAATAGGTATTGGTATTTATCCAGATTTCATTTTATCATTCTCGGTTGAGAAGGTTGAAGCTATTCTATCTAATTTTTGATAGATAGTTTTTGTGAATAAAACAAATAAATCAAAAAGAGAAAAAACCTTTGTACAATGAAAAACAGATTTTTACGTTAGATTCACTTAAAAAAATTTGAATTGTAATCGAATATGTTTGTTGTTTGTGAGAACCCCTTGAATCATTACATTACTTGATTTAAAGGGTTCTCGACGATTTTTGGCAAGTTTAATTTATGGATGGAAAGTATATATATATATGCTTTCCATATTTTTATATCTCAGGTTCTTTACTCATTTTAATTCAATTAGATGTAAATGAACCATAACTATGTAGTCCTATTCCTAATAGATTGATCCCCAAATAACATATCCAAATTATAAGAAATCCTATAGAGGCCACTATTGAAGAATTTACACCTTCCAATTTTTTATTTTTTCTAGTATGTAAAAAAATCGCGAATATGGTCCAAGTAATAAAGGCCCAAGTTTCCTTTGGATCCCAATTCCAATATGATCCCCATGCCTCGTTAGCCCATACTGCTCCTGAAAGAATACCTATCGTTAAAAAGAGAAAACCTAGACTAATAATACGATAACCCCAACGATCCAATTGTTGAATAAATTGAGACCTGTAATAATTTCTAGAAGAAGAAAAAGAAGTTTTTCGTAAAACATTGTTTCTTTCATTCATATTCATGTATTTGATTTCAGCAAAATCAAATTCTTGATTTAAAGAATCCAAATTCTTGGTAAAAGCAAGAATTTGGATGACTTCTTGAAATGTAATGACTAAAATAGCCACTGATAATAATGATCCACATAAAAGAGCCGCATAGCCCAATATCATCATACTTACGTGCATCATTAGCCAATGGGATTGTAGAGCGGGTACTAATATCACGGATTGATGCATTTTGGTTAAAAGACCCGAAGTAGCAAAGCCTTGGGTAAAAATAACACTTGGTGCAATTATTGTACTTAAAAGGTTTTTATCCTTTTTAAAACACGGAACTATATGAAAAATAGAAAAACCCCATGAAAGAAACATTAAGGATTCATATAAATCACTAAATGGTAAATGGCCCGAAAAAAACCAACGAGTAATTAACAATCCCGTTACACAGAAAAAAGTTATTGTCATGGCTTTTTTGGACAAATCATATAATCCTACGATTTCATTGACTAATAAGGTTATCAAATGAATTGAAATAACAATGGATATGACCGAAAACGATATATGAGTTAATATATGCTCTAAAGTTGAAAATATCATATATATATAATGAAAATAAATATCTATAATGAAAATAAAAAAGGTATGAATACTAGGAATAAAAATCGGGAATTGAATTCATTATATGACTTATTCTTTTAGAATATAGGATAGGATGCCATGCCGCCACTCGGACTCGAACCGAGATGCTCTAGCACTGCTTCCTAAGAGCAGCGTGTCTACCAATTTCACCATAGCGGCTTACTCGAAATCATAATAACCGATTCATTAGTCAATCGTCGAGATTGAAAGAATTTATTAAAGTGCAATATTTATTACATTTGTTTACTAAACATGAAACAATTTCAAGAATTCTATTCTAATTAAAGATTTATTTTATTAAATATTATTAAATAAATTTTTAATTTGGATTTATTCAAATATAGAAATATATATAGAATAAATTAATATTAACTATAAGCTATAAGTTAATATTAACTATAAATATAGTAATTTATAATTTATTATTAATATAAAGAATCTAAAAAAAGATAGAACGTTTCAATTTCAATACGAAGTTGTATTCTTGTTTTTTTTTTTCATTTCCAGTGTTAGTTTTCAAATTGAACAACGGGGGATGGGTTTTTCATAGTTTACACTTTTTCAAATTCAAAAACAGCACTGTTGAAACCGGAACTCGATAGTTCTGACTTCAATCCAGGAATGAAAAAGAAGATTTTTTTGTAGTTGTTTTCATTTTTTAGTTATTTCATTTTTTTACTCTAAAGAAATGCATTTCCATTTTTTCAATGAAATAGTTAATTAATATATGTATAATTTAACAATACATTCATTCCAAAAATTTTAGTTAGATTATATTTAGAATATATTATATATATATTCTATATAATATATTCTAAATATATGGTCAATATTCTCTATTAGTCAATATTCTTTCTCTTTATTAGTATTAAATATGAGTATTAAGGAATACTCTTTGAATCGAGCTAATTCAGATTATTCCAACATTTTTATTTGTTACAAAAAAAACTTTTTGAGTTCCCTGTAAAAATGGATTTAGCTAATGAAAAGGCTTTCAATGCTGTCCAATATCCCTTTTTTTTCCAATAAGTCTTCCGAATTTTTTTTTTTGATATAGAAGTGCGCTTTTTTGGAACTGCCATCCAACTAGGATAGTTTTTTCATTTCTATAGTTCGATGTGAAAGACATTTCTTCTGTAAATGAAAACGAATTATTCTTTAATTAGCCATATGTCTTATCTATCTGAATTCCCTCTTTTTTTTTTCTATCTAAAGTAAAAACATTGAATATTAGAAACCTTTTCCAAATTTTTCCAAACATAGATATATATAGATCTCTTTTTCTTTTTATTGGAATGTAAAATAATCAATCAATTAGTCAATTAGTTCAAAAATGAACTAATGTTTCTGAATAATCAAAAAAGGATTATTTTATTGGATCATATGAATTGTTTTTTCTGATTGATATCAAAATCAACGAATGTTCTTAGTTTTGGTGTAATTATTTACCCTCACTCTATAGATAAAAATTTTCATTTTCCAAATTTCGTTTTTATTTATTATTATATAATTTAAATATTATTTAATAATAAGAATAGTAATTCTAAATAGTAATTAATATTACTAAAAAGAATATCAATTTTCATTTTTCACTAGGAATTTGGTTATTGGTCTATTTTGACTTTGTACTTTGCAATATTGGAAATATTGTTTG